TCAAAATAATGAATAAAAAAATTAAGGTTCGAATTTCATATTTCATATTCATAGATAATCTAATCTAGACGGTCATTTATAGTCATTTATAAAAGGATAGATAAATATAAATGAAATACAAAATACATCTGACTCATGATTCTTATTCATCTACTTGTGAAAAAAGGATTGGTTGGCTCGTTGAATTGAAAATTTACTCATTCAATGAGTAAAGGATTGAATTGGATTCGATTGGGTGGTACCAACTCAATCGAATGCTAACTCCCATTTACTTCTTATGGATTATGGAATTAATCGATCAACTTGCTATCGGATATTTCTTTTTCGATTCAGTACTTAAAAAAAAAATTCGGCATATTTTTATTATTATGATTTACGATTATGAGAAGCAATACCACGACTTCTGATCCTGCGGTTTCCGCACTTGAAGAACAAAACCTAGGGCGTATCGCTCAAATTATTGGCCCAGTACTGGATGTCATTTTTCCACCGGGCAAGATGCCTAATATTTATAATGCTTTGGTAATTAAGGGTCGAGATACTGTCGGTCAGCAAATTAATGTAACTTGTGAGGTACAACAATTATTAGGAAATAATCGAGTGAGAGCTGTAGCTATGAGCGCTACAGATGGTCTGATGAGAGGAATGAAGGTGATTGACACGGGAGCTCCTCTAAGTGTTCCAGTCGGCGGAGCTACTCTAGGACGAATTTTCAACGTTCTTGGAGAGCCTGTTGATAATTTGGGTCCTGTTGATACTCGCACAACATCTCCTATTCATAGATCTGCACCCGCCTTCATACAATTAGATACGAAATTATCAATCTTTGAAACAGGAATTAAAGTAGTGGATCTTTTAGCCCCCTACCGCCGTGGAGGAAAAATCGGACTATTTGGGGGAGCTGGAGTGGGTAAAACAGTACTCATCATGGAATTGATCAACAACATTGCCAAAGCTCATGGAGGCGTATCCGTATTTGGCGGAGTAGGTGAACGTACTCGTGAAGGAAATGATCTCTACATGGAAATGAAGGAATCCGGGGTGATTAATGAAAAAAATCTTGGAGAATCCAAGGTCGCTCTAATCTATGGTCAAATGAATGAACCGCCAGGAGCTCGTATGAGAGTTGGCTTGACTGCCCTAACCATGGCGGAATATTTTCGGGATGTTAATGAGCAAGACGTACTTCTATTCATCGACAATATCTTTCGTTTCGTTCAAGCAGGGTCCGAAGTATCTGCCTTATTAGGTAGAATGCCTTCCGCAGTGGGTTATCAACCTACCCTTAGTACGGAAATGGGTTCTTTGCAAGAAAGAATTACTTCTACCAAAGAAGGATCTATAACATCGATACAAGCAGTTTATGTACCTGCGGATGATTTGACCGACCCTGCTCCTGCCACGACATTTGCACATTTAGATGCTACTACCGTATTATCAAGAGGATTAGCTGCCAAAGGTATTTATCCAGCAGTAGATCCCTTAGATTCAACGTCAACCATGTTACAACCTCGGATCGTTGGCGAGGAACATTATGAAATTGCGCAAAGAGTTAAGCAAACTTCACAACGTTACAAAGAACTTCAGGACATTATAGCTATCCTTGGGTTGGACGAATTATCCGAAGAAGATCGTTTAACTGTAGCAAGAGCACGAAAGATTGAGCGTTTCTTATCACAACCCTTCTTTGTGGCAGAAGTCTTTACTGGTTCTCCGGGGAAATATGTTGGTCTCGCAGAAACAATTCGGGGATTTCAACTCATCCTTTCCGGAGAATTAGACGATCTTCCCGAACAGGCCTTTTATTTGGTGGGTAACATCGATGAAGCTACCGCGAAAGCTATTAACTTAGAGGAGGAGAGCAAATTGAAGAAATGACCTTAAATCTTTGTGTACTGACTCCTAATCGAATTATTTTGGATTCCGAAGTGAAAGAAATTATTTTATCTACGAATAGTGGACAAATTGGCGTATTACCAAACCATGCCCCCATTGCCACGGCTGTAGATATAGGTCTTTTGAGAATACGGCTAAACGACCAATGGTTAACAGTGGCTCTTATGGGCGGTTTCGCTAGAATAAGTAATAATGAGATCACCATTTTAGGAAATGATGCGGAAATTAGTACTGACATTGATCCACAAGAAGCTCAACAAACTCTTGAAATAGCTGAAGATAACTTGAGTAGAGCTGAGGGTAAGAGACAAGCAATTGAGTCAAATCTAGCTCTCAGACGAGCTAGGACACGAGTAGAGGCTGTCAATGTGATTTCCTAGTAGTAGTCAATACATTCAATCAAAATCAAAAGAATAAAGAATAAAAAAAAAAGAATTAAAAGAGTTCATTATTATATTTATTATACACTACATTTTGTTTTGATTTTGATTCCACAAATTGAACACAATGAAGTCTAATCTGATGATAGAACGAAAAAACGAGGATGGGTAGAAAAACTTACTAGATACCAGATTCCATGGTATCTAATAAGTTCTACCTACTATTGGATTTGAACCAATGACTCCCGCCGTATGAAAGCAATACTCTAACCACTGGGTTAAGTAGGTCATTTATCACCACAAAAAGGTCTTCTCGATGGATTATAGGTAAAATATGCTTTCTAAGCAATATCAATCTTTTACCAGTAAACGTAAACGGATCGGAGAGTTATCATATGCATATGGGATACCCTTCTTGACAATAAATTGTCTCTATGTTAAAATAGTTATGACAAGGGCTATAGCTCAGTTAGGTAGAGCACCTCGTTTACACGTGCGCCAATGCTTTTCAAGGGAGCCCATTATGCAATGACCATAATTGATCTTTTTGAGAAGTCGATGTCTTACTCCGTAGATTCGAGAGAACAAGAGAAAAATAGCCTGACAAATATTTGGTTCGATCCGATTCAGGTGCGAATTCCGCTGCCAAATAAATCAAATGGAACCCGCCATTGTAAGGTAAATGCCCAGTCCATTCAATGCCAGGCATAATGAGTATAAGGGTCTCAAAAGAACCTATTTTCGTCCTATGAGCTTTGAGGTGTATGAAGTCTCATATTTGACTCTTGCAGCGGAGCGATAGAGACTCCATTTAACTTAGGTTGATCTAGGCCGAAGGCAGACCTAAATCAAGGTCACTCTTCTTTGAAACACTTTGGTATTGCTCCTAGATCAGGATACAAATAATGAATCAGAGCACATGGAACCATCTCATTATCTTTTTATCTTCCTGTAAAGAAAAAATATGGTGGACTAACTGATCTTTACATCAGTTGATGAAAGAGCCCAATGCAACAAAATGCATGTTGGGTCTTTGAAACAGTTCGAATCATTTCGATAATAAAAAGTTTTCTCTGTTTTACCGAGAAGGTCTACGGTTCGAGTCCGTATAGCCCTAATACATACATTATACATTCCATTTTTTTGTATAGAGATTTTAGTAGTTTTATTTTATTGTATAGAGATTTTAGTAGTTTTATTTTATTGTTCCTACTATGAAAATAAAATAAACACAATAATTCATTTCAACGTATCCAATTGGTATTTGTTAAATCTCGGATCAAATACCCATATCTCTTCATCCACTTTCATGAATGAATTACAAATTACATATGATATTTTTCCTCTTTTCCTGCTCATGAAAAAAGAGTTAGTTATATACTTTTTTTGGGGTTTGGTATACCCAAACCCAGTCAATTTTAAAATCATGACGGAATCCTGTCTAAAGACTTCAACCTGACCCAAGCAAATCCAATCCTAAGTCGCATGGATCTAGGACCTATTCTTTTCTTGATCTTGAGTATTTGTGGATAATCACTTTTTGGCCGAACAATAAACCTAATAGATTCTTACAATTTGAAATTTGTTTCAAAGATACAAAGATAATGTAGGGCTAATTAATTAGCCCTACATCCATCAAGGTTCCTTCTTATATATTCTAAAAGTTGAGTGGATTTGGGAATTTGGTCTGTCGAATTGCTCGATAATCGATAATGTGTGATTCTTTCTATTAGACTATTAACTATTAGGAGTAGATTATTATAAGGATCTTATATTATGTCGATCGTTCACGATTCCGTCAAATTTTTATATTTTTTTTTTTTTAATTTTAATTTTCTTTATTTTAATTTTAATTTTCTTTAATTTTATAATTATTTATTTATTTTATTTATTTAATTATTTATTTATATTTTTATATTTATAATTATATATAATTATATATAATTATATAAATATAATTTAAATAATTAAATAATTATAAATAATAAATAATATTAAAATTAAATATTAAAAAGAAAAATGAAATAAAATAAAAATAAAAAAAATGAAATGAAATATAAAATAAAAATATAAAATAAAATAAAATATAGAATATATATAAATATAAAAAATATAAATATTACTATGAATACTAATACTATATATACTATATATAAAATATAGATATAGTAATAACAATATAGTAAGACTATTACAATTGAATATTGAATTCTTAATTTTAATTATTTTATTGAATTTCTTTAGAATTTGTTCTTTACTATTTACTATAAGAAGATTCTTTACTTTATAAGTTATAAGACTTTATATTTATTCTTAAGATTAAGAATTTATAAGATTAAGATATTAAGTATATTAAGTATATATATTAAGTATAAGATAAAATAGGATATTACTTTAAAAGATAAGTATAAACTAATTACACTAATTACTATATATTCTTATACCTTATACTTAGTATCTATACCTTATACTTAGTATCTTAGTATAAGAATAAGAATAAAAAAAGTATAATAAATAATAAAAATATAAATTATAAATAAAAAAAAGTATAAGAGAATCTTGTTTGTGTAAGAGCATGCTATGTCTACACATATAGAAATAGAAAATAGAATAGAAATATAAAAATATAATTATGGGATGACATTAGATGAATCTTTAAAGAAGGCATGGCCTACAGCAAACAAACTCTCAACTATGCGGTTTGATTTGATCAAATTCTTTTCT